TATCACGTCAGGATCTGGTGCTCAAACCGAATCTCATTATTACTTGATAGAACTACAAGGTACAAGGGTCTGATTCTTCGAAATAAGATATGTAGGTAGTTCGGTGTTTCTAGCCGGATGCGACCCCCCAGAAGTACTCATGGGCAGCGTTAGGAACCGGGTAACCAAAGTCATGATAGAATAACGGGAGTTCGCTGGGAAATGGGAAATAAACTCTCCTTTTTTCCAGAGGTGTGCTAGTTCGAATCCAGCTTGTGACAAGGGCTTTTTGGTCTGCCGAACAAAAATACAATACGGGGGTCGTTTATCAATCACACAGAAGCAGCTAACAAAGAAGCGTGCCCCCTTAAACTAGAAGTTCACATCTTTCTCAACATTGCTTTCCAAAGCTGTATCTCGATAAGCCAATGCAAAGGACTTTCTGCTGCAAGGCCTAAGTTCATGTGTTGAGTCAGCATCAAACAAAGTACCTCAGCTCCTGCTGCTTGTATTCTTTGTTTACTCATCTGCTCCTCCCGCTGGGCCCTCCCGACCGACACAACCCAAAGGTAGGTGAGAGGAATAAGTTCGACAGGCTAGACACAGTCCCAAAAGAAGCAGTAGAGCAGTATAGCTTAGGCCAGGGAGGAGTACTATATGAGTGGGTCGACAAGTCAATCAATAAAAAAACGGAAGGTTGTGTCAGCGTAGCTATCGCAGCGTCTTTCAAGGCATCGAACCATAGCTATCGCAGCCTCTTTCAGGGCTGAAGTGAAGGCTTCTCTTTCCTGACAGTCGAGAGATGATGTGGTTGTCGGGTGTTCCAATGTTTAGGCATAGGTTCATGCCCTTGGCCAGATAGCATCCGCGGAGAGTCTTGGCGGGTTCAGGCGCCTTATGAGCCTTGGGGATCGAATGCAGCAAGAAAAACTAAACTACGGTTACAGGAGTTGGATAGTAAGGTAGAGATTCCTTTGATTCCTTTTTAAGGTTCGCTAGCTGTAAAGAGTGTTTTTCAAGACATTCCGAGAGCTGTATGAGCCCGAGATCTTCTTTCATGCTTCACACCGGCAGGACCTAGAGCTACTAGCTTCAATTCTTCAATACCGTTTCACCGGCTTCTCTTTAGCTTCTGCCACTTGCTTCTGAGAGGATGATTTTAGGGGATTCTTTTATGCTACCATCCACACTGGCCACAGCTTGGAACGAGAGCTCAGATTCTCTATTCTCCCAGGGCAATGCCGGACACCAATAGCACAATGATCGCCTAGCTCAGAATTCTATACTTCTGTTAACCGACTGACTTCGCTGACTCAAACTCCCTATCCCGAGAGCAGCAACCGCCCATAGGTAGCTTCTTCTTCTTTTGCATAGACACACCAGCCCATGGCTAACAGCACTAGCCAGCTCGTTCGCTACCCTTTTTAGAAAGCCTTTAGGGATATAATCCCCTCGGACTGTAGTGAAAGAAAGATTCTCTATCTTCCTACCGATATCATACTAGACTCTATTATGACCTGAGGGTGACTGAACTACCTTAAGCCCCGAAGTAAATTATCCTTTCTTCCCTCTCGACAGGGAACTTAGCTAGAGGAATTCATTTTCTCGTACTTGAACTGCTGTAGACAAGAAGTAAAAGCCCTAGGGAAAAGGGAAAAGCGTAGCGCTTATCGTTTAACAGGTACGTAGCCTCTTTCGAGAGGCGAAGAATAGCTATCTTTCAGAAAGAAGAAGAGCAGCAAACCTTTTTAGTACTACCAGACTCGAGGCGAAGAGGGATTTACCATAAATAATAAATAGGAGGGTTAAAGCACTTGCTTCGCCCTTAGCCCGGAACTCGTTCCTAGCGTAGACTGAACTTCTTCTTTCTTAGCGCCTCGTTTTTAGTGGAAGACGACTGAACTCGCTCCGCTTTGTAGGCAAGGAGCAAAGCCAACCACAGCCATCGCCTTTTCAGAAGAGGACAGACATGCTCTTAGCAGATTGGAAGCATAACCGCCCTTGCTTAGCTCCTTCTTTGTAAAGCGCAAAAGCTAAAGCGCTACATAGAGCTCTTTTATTATAGGGCGAGGAGTCTGCTTCCTAAATCCCATTTTTGAGGGCAGGTATCACGCTCTATACGATTGTCAGCTAAGTAAATAGATGGGGGCAGGAGATCTTTCTCATTCAGCGCAGTGCAGCTTATATAGAAGGAGCAAAGCGCTGTTCGTGGCACAGCTTTCTTACGAGATTTTCATTGATCGTAGCTAATTAGGCGGCAACAACCGAAGAAGCAGAAGAAGTAGCTGCTACCTTCTTATTTTTCTTCGGTTGGTTCAACTTACTCAACATAATAAACTACCATTGCAGCTTCTCCAGCTACCTCTGCCTCTGCTGTAGGATCCGCCGGTGGATCTTCCGCTCTGGGTACCTATGCTTCTATCCCAACCTAAGCCAAGGGGAGGTGAGATGTAATTGAAGCTCAGGCAACATGGAGAAGTGGGAATGAGTAACCCGGGGTGGGTATGGGTGTTATGCCTGGAAGGCAGTCTTTCATAGGGCTTTCGAACGAAGTAGATAAGACTGTGTTTGCTTATACCTGCCCTTTCATTGTGGAACAAGCTACGCACGTTACATGTCCTTTAAAGCTACCGTTAAGTAAGTATCAAAGATAGGAGAACGAGATCCGGGCACTAGCGTGTTAAAGGAAACAGGGGTACTTATTCATTTTTTGAAAAAGACGTATGAAAATCGTATGAATCGATAAGACCTGATCTCCGATCTCTTCCACGAAAAGGAGCTTAAATGCCACTTTTCGAATGAAAAAAGAGGTTCTTTTAGGCCTGATTTCCCTCTAGAAGCTGATGCCAGAACTGCTGTAGCTAGCCTAGGAGTTCTGTTGTTAGGGGGCCCGGGGAGTACCATGAGTTGATGTCTAGAGAACTATTCAACTAGGACCGGACTAGGGAACAACTATCCCACACCGGAGGAACGGAAACACCCCTTTAACAAGCAAGCTACGCACCTTTGAGTTCTCGGGGTGAGGTGCGAAGCGAAGGAGTTGATCAATCAGAAGAGCAGGGAAGAGTAAGGGGCATTTACCGATTGCGCCTTAGGACTAGGACTGATCGGTAAATGCCCCTTACTCTTCCAATGAAGGTGGGTAGGGCTTTTCTTTTGTTTAGGATTGGCAAGAGGATGGCTGCCTCGGCCTCAAAGCTGTTAGAGAATGCGCTCTTATCAATACAGGGACGCGAGAGGAATTCCTCGAAGGTAGTACTAAAGGGATGGGGCATTACCGGTGTTAGCGACGGAGGGATTGTTTGCAAGAGAAGGTTGCCCAGTTAAGATACGAACAGGAGGCATGCCACGCATAGTATAAAAAAGGGCAGAGAAGAGGATTGATGGACAGAGGGAAGTGACATATATTATTTTATTATTATATAGATGCCCCAGAAGATCTGGAGGAATCGGCTGCTTGAGAATCAACTGCTGGTGGAAGGTTTGAAGGAAGAATGCGCAGTTAGAAAGGTAACTATCATCTCAGATTCGAAGAGGGGAAGGGCCATTTCGCCTATTGAAACAGAATCCGATTCGAGAGCAGATAGAGCAACTGTCCAATCTCGTCGGGTAAATGATGGGCTCTTAGTGGGCAATCCCCTGTTCTCTTTGCTGTTGCTTGAGAATCCGCAGAAGGGCTTAGACGAGACCTAGCATCTCTCAGCTCAGATTCGGCATATCCGGTCTTAGCAGCAAATCCTTCCTCCGAAGATGGACAGCATCCGCTCTTTGACACCCGTAATGGGAATGGTATCCCCATAGTCTACCTAACAACATGGCATTCTATACACTCTTTCTTCAATCGTTCATTCGGAGCCAAGCTAACGCTTTTGTGCTAACGCTTGTCTCCCACATTCACTAGTCATCTATCGTTCGTAGAGCATTTCTTACGTAAACTAGAAATGTATACTCACTTGCTAGCACATCTTTTGCACCTACTTGGAATAGAATACCCATCTTTCTTTCCGTGCTTCCTGCGCTTGCCTAAGGGACAGAGACCGCTGGACTGGGATTAGGATAGATTTACACAAGGCCTGACCTTAGCATTCCAATTAGATACTCTGCTACATCAACAAGATAAAAAATGATGTCTATCAGTTAGACCAGACATTGAGGAAAGCACAATGACTCCTAGACATTCAGATTAAGATAAGCGATAGACAGAGAAGTCTAGAATGCTATTGTTTCAGAAGGACGGGCGTACCTTAGATTAGAAGCCGGAAGCTTAGGACTGCAGGAAAGAGGGGCCTAGAGACACACGGGGAAAGCATATTCTCTAGGAGATTGGCTGACCCTGACTCTGATGCTTGACTAGAAATTCTATGAACTTCAAGGCTTTAGAGCTTCTCATTTTCCATTACTTGTATTGGAAATCTGAAATCAGATGTGCAAACCGGGCCTATGCTATCTTCAAGACCCAGAAGGACATCAGGGAAGGTAAGACAAGAGTAGAAGATATTACACTATCCAACTGGTATGCTGGGGATTCTTCTGCTGATATTACACTATCCAACTGGTATGCTGGGGATTATTCTGCTGATATTCCTTATCCCTATGATCCAGACGTTAAGATACTTCTTGACAAATTCAAGGATAAAGAAAAAGCACAACACGTATGGGTATGGAAAGAGAGAACCCATATGGAGCTAAAAAGAGAAGCTGAGAAGGGAGATAATGCTGACCAACGACTTTTGATGGTGTACAAATATCGTATAGCATGTGTCAAGGTCGCTTACTCTAAATACATGGATAGTCAACAAAACGAAAGAAAAGAATCTTTAGCTGACTTCCTACTTTCTTATGATAGCTATGATGTAGAGAGCAATGGCAGCTACTATGATAGCTATGATTATGAGAGCAATGGCAAGAATGATGATTCTAGCTCAACTACAAGAACCAACGATTACACTACAAGCTCGAGCAATGGCAGCTACTATGATTGCACTGATGAGAGCAATGACAGCGACTACGATAGCAGCAATGACAGCTACTACGATAGCACTGATAGAAGTGCCCTAGTTGATGTTGATAGAAAGACTGATCATACGCAAGAACAAAGAGATAATGCCCATCTTTCAGAACCCTTTAAGCGCAATAAAGACCTAGATGATCCGTAGACACTATAAAAATATTATACCGATCTTGCTATAGAATAGCTATTCCCCTGTCATGAATGCCCCTGCCGTTGGGGCCGATGTGAAAGATAAGGTTTGATGACAAGAGCGATCATAATAAGCAGCCGGTGGCGGAAGATTTGATTATAATATAATGGAGCTGAGGTCGCAACCATAGCTTTTAACAGTAGCAGCAATTGGATGGAAACTCATTCATTAGTATTCACTTCTTCGATGAATGTAGTAGCTATAAATTCCTCCCTATCGACCTATCGAAGAAACGGCGGTTCGGGTATGAGATCTTGGGTCTTTGCCCTACTAACAGAGAGAGGTAATAGCCCTCAAATGATGGCTTTCCCGATCCTATTTTATTAGATAAGTGAGTGTATCGGAGGTTCAAAATGCTCCACCAAAGGGTGGATATCTGGATGAATATGAAGATAATCCACTTTCCCTACATACAATATCTTCCCGAAATAGGGACAACAGAAAAGGAGAATTAAAGGGAAAAAGCCTGCCTGGAAGTTAAAGTAAAGGAACTCTTCCTGCGACTTTATCTTCATGAAGTGCAATTGCTGTTGATCGAGGAACGCGAATATGTGGTAGTTGGTAGGAAAGGGGCTGACCAAGTAAAGCCCTCTGCTTTAAAGCGAAAGGACGACCATTGGGCTAATTGCTTACTATAGACTATAGATTGGGTCGACAGTATAAGTATAAGTAGAAGAGAAGATGCCCTCGCGGCCAGGCTTTTAGTGGCCTCGCACTTCCTCCCCCTTTAAAGCTACTACAGCGCTGGGGAATGACTAGCTCTTGCTGCAAAACTACTGAAACAACCAATCTCGGCTTACTGCTTAATAAATACTACTTTCAGGCTTACTCCTACTAAATACATATATCCAAGAATAGGTATTATACCATGCAAAATCCAGGGTTTTTACTCATAATATAAAGAAATATTCCTATGACTAAGATGTTTGTACCTTCAGATACTTCATGGATCCTAAGTACACATGAGCACTTGCCTCGTATCGGAAATGATGATCGAGAGAAGGTCATCCAGCTTTGGATTTCTTTTTACGAAGATGTTCTGAATACCATGAATGAGTGTGTCCCAATGCAGCAGAATGATTTCATTTATAAACAGGTCGTTTTCAAGCGTCTGAACGAGAGTCGTGGTATGGATCTTAGCGATGGTGAATTACGAGATATACAAAAATTCATAGAGGAGTCAACTTTTGAGTTTGATGAACAGTCTATGTATAAAACAGTTCCAAACGTAATCACTGATATGATTAAGAGGGGTGAACAGTCTTCAACTCATAGTACAGCAAAGGATTTTCTTTTAAGAAGTAAAAGAATCTCTGATAAAGATAAATCATCACTTAATGTGTTTGGCACTTATACATTAGAAGTTTTAATAATACATGTGCTAAGTACTTTATTTAATGTAGTAGAATCTGATTCAGTTATTCGTCTATCGACTCTAATCGATCGTTTGGATACCTCAGTTCGTTCTCAGATCACTTTATTAATGAGGCGTAAATTGAATAGAGAATGGACTCGCGTTGTGCCTGAACAACCAAAAAAAGCTCAAGCCAGCGATAAAGCTCAAAATTGCCACAAACCTTATAGCTTCGGCGCTGAATTAGTTGAATTCATGCAAAAAAGTGATTTGATAGAAGTATCGCCTATTGGTAATATTGATGAGCCTATCCGCAAGAAAAAGGGTAAATTCTATGTTGCTGAACATCAGAACGTCCATTGTAAATTTCCCGTTTCTGAGTTGCCTATCAGGTTTAGTTTACCTATGATCTGCAAACCAGAAGATTGGAAAAGTATTCTCCCTTCTAATCAAAAGCCCAAGTATCTATCAGATCTAAGGGGTGGTTACTTAAGTAGTATAACAGCGGATATAGATGAGCGTTTCCGCCTATTAAGCTCTCATAATATAGATAATTTTTATATAGAATTAAATGAGAATTATGATAAATTATGTAATATCATGAATAAACTACAAAGTCAACCATTTAAAGTTAATAGCATTTTCTTGAAATATATTAAAGAGAATGAGTCTATATTGGTAGAGCATGGTTTACTCCTGCCTTCATTTCTATCTAAATTAAAATTCAAAGATGTCTATGAGATCTTAAAAGATAAGTATTATAAATCTAATTTCAATAAAAGGATACACCTTTCAACTTTATTTAAAGAATTGAGTCAACTCATGCAGCGTGCCTGCTATGAGCAATACATATTAAGATTAGCAATAGTCTACGAGGGCTACCATTTTTATTTGCCAGCTTTTCTGGATTTCCGAGGCCGGATCTACCGCAGTGGAATTCTTCATTTCCACGAACGTGATCTAGCCAGAAGCCTGGTCGTCTTTGCGGAAGACGCTATTGATATCGATATGACTCCCGAAAAAGAGCAAATTCTACAGACTTTTTGTCAAGCATCATCCTTCCATTACATGGGGTTTCCAAATTACTATGATAGTTTAAAATGGTTTTTAGATAATATCATATCTCTATATGATGCTAATACTTTAATTGAAGTAGCTGATGCTAATACTTTAATTGAAGTAGCTGCTGATGCTAATACTTTAATTGAAAGAGTTCGTAATGCTAAAAACCCATTACAGTTACTGTCATGTGCTGTTGTACTAAATGATTGCGATATAAAGAGTTATGCGAAGGATCCCAATTCAATGAAAGTAATCAATTGTTATCCTGTAACGCAGGATGCCTCTGCGAGTGCTTACCAGATAATGAGCTACTTTTTATTGGACGAATCGCTAGCTAAGAATACAAATATTATAGCCACTGATAATGATAATATCCAAGATTTGTATGAACACCTTCTTGAAGAAGTGAAAGTCTTCATAAATGAGAAATATAAAAATGATTCACTCCTTCTTACTGTAGGTGAAAATCTGACGCGTAAGATAGTGAAGAAAATATTCATGCCAATGATCTATGGTAAAACTATAATGAGCACTGCAGTCTATCTGCAAGAGGCTTTACCACTCGATCTGGGTAAACGCTCAAAAACAGTGGCAAAAGTTTTTTATGAATTCTTTTCTTTGAAATATGCTAGGTTGTATTGCTTGATGAATTTGATTCAAGATATTGGTTGGTTCTCGTCAAAAAGGGATCTTGCTGTTTACTATAAAGTACCATTATATACAACCATACAGGATTATCGAAAATCATCTGAGACTCATATATGGGTCCACGATAAAAAATCTACTTCGAAGAGAAAGGTCACCCTCTCAATACCTTCTGATGAACGAGATAGTAGAAAAACGATGACATCAACCTTTGTCAACTTCATTCATCAAAAGGATGCCAGTCTCGCAATGAGTGTAGTCAGCTCCTTACTCAACCTTCCTACCCCTATCTACACTGTTCACGATAACTTTATATCAACAGCACCCTGTAGCAAAAAATTACCTGATTTGTATGCTCGTGCCTATATGGAAATGGGTCCACCTCTTGTAGTGATTAACGAGTTCATCTATATGAATTTATCAACACCCGGTTACCGCAAAAAATATCCATCATTCAAAAGAGTTATACCTTCTGGTGAACTCAAATCTCTCTTAAATAATTGCATTCCAGCAGAGCAGAGAAAGAAAGATAATACTTGGACTAAGAAGCAAAAAGAAATAATTCATTCATACAATACCTATATAAATGCGGTGTGTGGTCATATCGAGCACGGCGATACAGATGATGATAGATATCATGCTCATGAAATGCAGTGGAAATCTTTCAAAAAGAAGATTGCCTCTCAATATTGTTTACATTATTAGCATGTTAGATAGAACTACACAGGGTCTGATTCTTCTGAAGAAGAGGATATGTAGGTAGTTTGGTGTTTATAGCCGAATGCGACCCTCCCTTAAGAGACCTTAAGAGACCTTAAGAGATAGGGCTTGTTGTTGGTGCACTTTGTACCTATGAGAATCAGATGGCATTTGTTAACTGCTAAGAGATTGTACCATTCTAATCTAAGAGGGCACTAGACTTCGTTCTTAAACCTACTTATTTAACCTCTATCGCACTCTCGGGACTCCACAGGTGTTATCAGCAGAATAAAGCCTTTGAAAGGGCTCTGGCTGTGTATGATAAGGACACACCTGATCGTTGGCAGAATGTCGCCAAGGCTGTTGGCGACAAGACAGCGGATGAAGTGAAGAGGCATTATGAAATCCTTGTGGAGGATGTTAAAAGAATTGAGAATGGCAAAGTGCCCTTCCCTATGTACCGAACCACTGGAGGCAGTAGCCAAGTCTCCATGCATGATAATGAGGAGAGGTATACTTTTGATCTATATTTCGTATCCTACTAACTACAGTTTTATCACATAATATAGCTAATGATCACCACGATACGTAAAGTATCATGTTAACCTTATTGTACAGGTCAAGACGAGGCCAGTTGATGGTAGATTTAGTGCATGATGCTTATGGATTTAGTTAAATGTTCATCTAACAATATAGGTAAACACCTGGCATCTAGGCAATACCTTGGACGATAAAACTTGTTATCTCACTTCCAGACAAGCTCTTGACTGACAATGAAACGACACATTGATAATTACTTGCAACCAAGCCCACAATTACCAGTCACTACTTAACAATTCACATACTAGTCAATAGGGACTCACCGTCCAACACCATAGACAAAAGAAACAATTAACATCTTTTCTATTTGCTTTATCAAATGAATTTCTGACATAGAGAAAGGTTCACTTGTCCAGAGTTCTCAAGGCAAGGTTCAACTCGATTCAAAGAAGTCTAAGCTTTTACGAGTCTTCCACTGTCCTAGGAGAGAGAACATAAGCTGTACTCCAGAACTCTTGTTTGGCTTTCCCAACAGACCATACTTTGGTTTTACGCACTCATGTTATTGATAGAACTGAAACTTATCTTGAATCACTTATCGGTATATCTTTTATAGTTTAAGTTCTTGGGGAGTAAGTTCGTATATATGCAATAACTTAATTATCAGACCCTAGTTACATAACACGGGCTACTAAATTAACACATACAGACAGACGCACATTGTTGTCGTCTATTGATACATTTGTTCATGCAGGATGAAAAATCTGAAGCTCTGGTGATTAAAGTCAGATAATGCAGTCAGCCGCTTCCCCTGTAGTCGTCAGCTCGTTCTTGACAGATCCGATCGGGTGTTCATAATCTGGAGTAAAAGGATTCGAACCTTTGCATGCCGGTACCAAAAACCGATGCCTTACCACTTGGCTATACTCCATACGGCCTGTTTTGGACGGCAGAACGGGGAGAGGGGGAAGGGAGAAGCAGGGCTCGAAGAAGAAGCCGAGCCGTGCAAAAGGGCGCGAGGATATAGCAAGTAAGCAGCAAGGTTCTCCCTTTAGGACCGACTACAACAAGCTCGCGACTCTAATAGAAACAAAGGGTAAGCTCTCTGCTCTATTTACTTGCAATGCTACGCGGCTCCGCGTCCACCGAAAGTAGGTAACCTTCGTCACCGTCAGCGTTTGGTACTCTCTCGATAGCTTCAATAGTTCTTAACCAACCCTTTAAAAGTTTTGGTTAAGAACTATTGACTGTAAACCATAGCAGTTACAGTCACTCAATGGGGATGTTCGCCTTTGGAATGAAGATGGATGAACAGGCACTTGAGCCTGGAACTGATGAAATTCGGGAAAAAGATAGAACCGGTCACTATACTGGGGGGGCGAGACATGACCGCGACTTAAGATTCAAGTACCGTTGAAAAGACTAAAGGAACGGGGGAATGACTACCTGTAATAAAGCACAGGCTAATACGAGCCGACCAGAAGAAGCAAGGCTTAGATTACCAGATCCTGGACACAATCTTCCTAGAGATGGAGAGCCCAAGACTTATTTACAAGCCCCCTTTTTCCTTTTTTTTCATCAATGCTGGCCCAGTCGAGGCTCGTCCATGCCCAATCCCAATGGAAAACCCTTCGATTTGCCCCTCCCTAGCTCTAGAATCCACCCTCCCCAGTCCCTGAAAGCCCTCCCGGTGGCCTAGCCCTCTTTCTCAACTCGAGTCTTAAGTTCAGCGGCTTTCATCGTTGACGAACACCTGCGCTAATAAAATAAGACAAAGAAATGGGGAGTCTACGCCTTGAATGAATCAGTAACAACGGATTAGTGGAATGACAAGAGACGGATAGGGGGGCCTATCAATCATTGGTGGACCTTCCCTTGAACCAGTCGCGGAGCTCTCAACTGAGTTGTTTAGGTTCTTGAATTCCATCTCTAGTTGGGGGTTTCGGTTCGAAGGTTCTAAAATGTGGTGCGGGTTCGTCTCTCTCGACCTTCAAGGGGGGGTGATCGAGGGGACCCAGGCTTTAGATCTCTTCTCTATGGCGGGAGGTTTCTTTCGTATCCAGAGTGTGTTGGGGAGGCAGGGAAGACGGATTGGGTCGAGAGGCGATGCTTATGCCTCTTCTTTATCGATAGGATTCCCATCATTTGCAGTCTCCGGCGAAGGAGACAAGGGCGAGGCACCGAACATGTTCTATCCTCAACCTCCATCCGACATTAGTCATCTAAATTCGCCTTTCCTATTCACCAGTACACTGCGCGCTACAACTAGCAGCCCCTTTACTAGTTACTAGTAAGGGAAAACGCTAGCGCGCTAGCTGCTAGCTACTTACACTTAGAAGTTATAGCCCCTACTTCTTCATTTATGGGATATTTGAAGAAGCCTGCTGAAAAACAGAAGCGCGCAACGGCTGATGAAAAGCCGGCAGCTTGTTAGGAGTAGGTTTTGGCTTGCCCCTTTCTATGTTATTAGTAAGATAGGTTTGGAACCCTATACAATACAAGGGGCTGCTTGCTGCTCGCCCCTCTCTCTAAAGGGGCTTATGCACTCCACTCGTTACCACTAAACGACGAAGCCGGGAGCGGAAGAAGGGACTTGAACCCTCAACCTCAGCCTTGGCAAGGCTATGCTCTACCATTAAGCTATTTCCGCCAGCTACGGTAGTGGCGAAGCACTACTGAGCAATTCACGTATCACTTGATACGGACGACGCCTGTTTTTCCGCCGGACCAAAGTCTTGACCTCCGATCGAGCTACGAACACGAGCGAGTAGGTAGGCGGCTAGGGGGGGCTATCAATCTCCGACCGCGCAGTGCCGCTATTGGTGCGAGTTGTGAGGAGTCTTGGTCTCGAGTCAAGCTGGGGCGCCATTTCATTCTCGTAACGGGAATGAGTGCACCGCAAGACCAGACAAGTTGCTCCCTCGCCTCGCAGCGGCGGCATTTGTCTTTTAAGTGAAGTCATTTCCTCATACAGCTCCTCTTATTCTACGAGAATCCAAACTGCGGCTCCACGAGTCTACTCGGAACCGGCCGATTCCTGAGCCATTCGTTCTCCCCTCCATGCGGCGCCTGTGAAACGAGGGACCATCCCCCGAACAACAAAAGACTTTTTCGCTTATTTCGGCAATATGATGATGTATTCCCCCCAGAAAGCATACAGCAAAGAATTGCTGTGAAAACAGGAAGAATTCAAAACGTATGTCGGAATTGGATCCGGATCCTTTTTGGACCGAGCAAAGGGAGCGACTCATTGGCGAATCTATAATACAACCAAAAAATGGTTGGGAATAAAAAATGGAAACGCTGGAAAGCCAATTCAATGAATTTATAGCATCCTTAGCAATTCATGCGAAGATTGGTCGTTGGGGATCTCTAGAAAGCCCGTTTTATGAGATTTCTGAGAGATCAAAAGGGGCACGGATGCTTTATTTATCACCAGGTAAAGATGAATACTATATGGTAGCGGCGGGAAATCCTTTGGCCTTGAATCAGGGTCTTCAGGAAGAACAGGTTGTTCCAGTTCGATATCGTCAAGAATTCAAAGTGGAGTCAGATAGAATCTTAGGCATACGGTTACCGACCCGAGCTGAACCATTTAGGTTCATTACAGCTGGGCACTACTGGGCGCTGCTTCCTCAATTCACAATCCGACTTCACTATGAAAGACGAATAATTTCTTATAGAACATCCTGTATACGATATTTGAAGTAAATTCGTTTTCATTGCTTTCATTGCAACTGAAATTATGATCACCTCAACTCCTCGACGCTTTCTTTCTTCGACGTGAGGCGCTCTCCGAGGGCATGGAATGTCTCATTTTTTGTTCAGAATCTCCACAGTAATGTCTCTGTTAGATTCTCCGGTCGAAATACGGGAAAACTCCATTCAATTCTCGACGGAAACGGAGTTTTGCGAATTATCCCCGGAACTGGGAGAGCATTTCGAGATCTTCGAACATATTCGAGGGTTCAACGTGACTATTGTCACTTCGGCCAACACACAAGATGAGACTTTACCACTGTGGAGCGGCTTATTGCAAAAAGAGGAAGGGGAAAGTAAGTAAGATGTCGGAGAAGCGAAATATACGAGATCACAAACGGAGATTGCTCGCGGCTAAATATGAATTGAGACGAAAGCTTTATAAAGCCTTTTGTAAAGATCCCGATCTTTCTAGTGAGATGCGGGACAAACATCGTTATAAGTTGTCCAAGTTGCCAAGAAATAGTTCCTTTGCACGAGTAAGAAACCGATGTATTTTCACGGGCCGCCCTCGTTCCGTATATGAGTTCTTCCGAATTTCTCGTATCGTTTTTCGCGGATTAGCATCTCGAGGTGCTTTGATGGGCATAAAGAAAGCGTCTTGGTAGCCCAAACAAACCTATTTTTTCCTCTATCTCTTTGGGGCAGATAGCTCACAGCGCTCATTCTATAGATATTTGAAAAGCTAACTCATGTTTCCACGTTTTCTTTTTAGCTTACTTGGTGTTTACGCATCTCTTTTTCTCACACCTTGTCTAGTACGTGCAGGACTACTAAATCCACCTTTTTTAATTACAATAGCTTTTGGTATTTTAGTCTTAATCGGTATTTTTCGTCGGATTCATTTTCAAATGAAGTACGACTTCCTAAAGATTGCAATCTATTTATCTCTTCTATTTGGTATTTTCATGTATGGAAGTCTCATTAGATGCTATTTTATTTCTCATTTAGGTTTTTATTTCGAATATCTTTTACCTTGTTTCATTTTATCTGTTTCCGATTCCAGCTTATCTACCAGCAACGACGACACCTCTAGTTCAACAACGCACATAGTTTCATCGGATTCGCCGCATTCGCTTATTCTTCCCGAAAACTCCCAGCCGGGGGGGAACTTCTTGTCGTTTTTTGGGAGCCAAGACCCGGACGGGGAAACCCAGTTGTATTCCCGGATTCGGTTACTCGAAGACCAATTAACTGAAGGGCTACCCCCCCAGCTAAAGCCGGGTGAATACGAAAACTTGGTTAGAGACAACCTCAACCAAGCGAGAACCTTCCTCCATTATCAAAGCGCGCTTTCGCATGAGATATTCGACATTACTATGCTAGAATTAAAATGGAATTTGCAAGAGAATCTTTTCAATCTCTTGATGGCGGAGCCCAATGAACGCCTCCTCGCCATTTTGAAGGAATCCCCATTTCAAGAAAGGGCCATACGTTCCGAAGCTTTATACTTTATTGAAGAGAGGCTCAACTTGTTAAATATCGGGGATCCCCATCCTCATGCCTATACGGAGAAGGTAATCTTACAAACCACGTTGGAGCAATGGCTCAATAATCTGAGCCAATTTAATGGAAACGCAGTTGTATATACCGAATTTCTGGCACATTTTCGCGGCAGCGTATAGAAATTGAAAGATAATGGTTTTGGAGAGCTGCTGTTGGTATTGGAAACGTTTTCAGCGGCTTTGCTTTTTTATGTATATGCCGGAATTCAATGTAGCCTAGGCGAGGCCCCTAGCGATAGGGGGAAAGAAGAGTGGG